CTCAACAGGAGAATCGGTGCTTTACTACCAGCCACAAGTTTCGTGTTGGGCGCAGTACTCATACGGGGAATTATAATCAAGGATTACTCTATCAACCACCATCTACTTCCGAGATCCCCCCTAAAACATTTTTCAAATACAAAAGTTCAGCATCTTCCCACGAATTAGTGAATTAGGTAGGAGCTTTTTTTTGTACAGGTACAGAATACCAAAGAGCAAGCCAATCTTCATAAATTTCATCGTAAATGTCAAATATTTATAATAGTTATACAAATAAAGTACTTATACAAATAAAAATGCGGGAGAGATAAAAAAGATGCAGGGTCATTTGTCTGCTTGGTTAGTCAAACATGGGCTGGTTCATAGATCTTTGGGCTTCGATTACCAAGGAATAGAGACTTTACAAATAAAGCCCGAGGATTGGCATTCCATTGCTGTCATTTTATATGTATATGGTTACAATTATCTACGCTCCCAATGTGCCTATGATGTAGCACCAGGTGGACTGTTAGCCAGTGTGTATCATCTTACGCGAATAGAGTATGGTATAGATCAACCGGAAGAAGTATGCATAAAAGTATTTGCCCCAAGGAGGAATCCTAGAATTCCGTCTGTTTTCTGGGTTTGGAAAAGTGCAGATTTTCAAGAAAGGGAATCTTATGATATGTTGGGAATCTCTTATGATAATCATCCACGTCTGAAACGTATCTTAATGCCTGAAAGTTGGATAGGATGGCCTTTACGTAAGGATTATATTGCCCCTAATTTTTATGAAATACAAGATGCTCATTGAATAATCAGAAACTCATCTTCACTTCTACAACTCCAGATATTCAAAGAATATCTGTACGTTCTTTTTTTTATAGATCAAAGAGCTGAAGTTTCATTCATTTCATATATTATGGATAAGCTAAAAAAAAGAAATCCTAAACTAAATAAAAAAATAAATATAAATAAAAAAAACAATTCAATTTAGAGGGATTCAGTATGATTTGAATTTTTTGAAAGATGCTTTTTTCATATGAGCTGAGTCAATAGGATGAAAGAGTTAATGATGCAGAACTATGTACCGCGCACATCACTTAGATGGGGTCCAGAAAGTAACAACCCATAAAGTAACAACACAGGGGGGAATAAATAGAATATGAAAAGAAAATCGAAAGAAATGAATGCAAAGGGATCAGATTCTATTTGTATTATATCTGAGATGAATCTTGGCTATTCGTACCCCCCAACTCCCCTAGACCAGGCTTGGGTTCTTTCAATTACTTGTAATATAGAAGAAGTAGTACCATTCTTTGTGAACGAGAGGAGACGCAGTATGAACAAATAAATAAAAAGAAGAGGCAACAAAATATATTTCTTTTACATACTTTAGATACTCTTTACTTATCTATAAATATTCTATATTTATTAAATATAGACTCTATTTAAGGGGTATCTTATCTCTCCAGCCACTTAGATGGATAAATATGTATCATGATCTATACTATTAATGAACACGTATGTCGACCAATTTGTAGAATAGATACTCATACAAATAACCCATGTGCCAGGAACCAGATTTGAACTGGTGACACGAGGATTTTCAGTCCTCTGCTCTACCAGCTGAGCTATCCCGACCATTCACGACGCATCATCCTCATTTTAATAGATGACTTGGGTCTCTGTCAATTAAAAAAAAAAGACGAAAAGGGGATTACAAAGTGTTATCCAGGCCTTGGTGGAATTTCTTAGATCTTAAAAAAAAAAGACTTTGTAAGTTTCAGTACAGTACGGGCGATAATATGATCATTCCAATTTACAATCGGGGTTACTTGCTCAATGATGTTCATTTGTATGTGTATCATATATACCACAAGGCTTGTGAAAAGAAAAAAATTAATGAATGAGAAACATAATGAATTTTGAACCGATAACGAAACGAGGGTATGGGATAAAAAATTAGGGAATCAACTGGGCCTTTTTGGGGATAGAGGGACTTGAACCCTCACGATTTCTAAAGTCGACGGATTTTCCTCTTACTATAAATTTCATTGTTGTCGATATTGACATGTAGAATGGGACTCTATCTTTATTCTCGTCCGATTAATCCATTTTTCAAAAGATCTATCAGATTACGATGGAGTAAATGATTTGATCAATGAATATTCCATTTTTTTTTACTTGGAATCGATTCACAACAATTCTTTCGTTTTTCATATAAACATATAAATAAAAAAAAATATTCGGGTCGTCATTAATCATTTGGTTTGGAGATAGTATTTCAGTACGTACACGTATATATAGGTTTATTCTTCATCCTTTCTGGAGTTTCGATGGAAGGATTCCTTTACTAACGCATCGCAGCCAACTCCATTTGTTAGAACAGCTTCCATTGAGTCTCTGCACCTATCCTTTTTTATTATCACTTTCTGAATACTTGTTTGTTTTCAGAAAACGGGATTTGGCTCAGGATTGCCCATTTGTAATTCCAGGGTTTCTCTGAATTTGAAAGTTC